AATCAACAAAAAAAATTATGAATAAATCCATTTACAATAATGAAACAAGTCAAGAAAGAATTAATAAAAAAAATCAAAATCCAATTGAGTTTATTTCGACTATAAAAAAGTCACTTTATAATATTAGTAACAGTAAGACAAATTCACATATTTTTTATGACTTATCGTACTTATCACAAGCATATGTATTTTACAAATTATCACAAACCCAAGTTATTAACTTGTATAAATTAAAATCATTTCTTCAATATCAAGGAATCCCTTTTTTTCTTAAGCCTGAAATAAAGGATTCTTTTGAAACACAAGGAATAGTTCATTCTAAATTAAGGGATAACAGACTTCCGAGTTCTGAAATGAATCAATGGAAAAACTGGTTAAGAGGGCATTATCAATACGATTTATCTCAGATCAGATGGTCTAGATTAATACCACAACAATGGCGGAATAGAGTTTATCAACGTCGTATGGTTAAAAGGAAAAATTTCAGCAAATGGAATTTATATGAAAAAGACCAATTAATTGATTCCAAAAAAGAAAATATTTTTGAAGTCTATTCATTATTGAATCAAAAAGATAATTTTCAAAAATACTATAAATATGATCTTTTATCATATAAATCTATTAATTCTGAAAATAAAAAGGACTCATTTATTTCTAGATCGCCGTTTGAAGGAAATAAGAATCAAGAGATTTCTTATAATTACAACACATATAAAGACACTTTTTTTGATATGCTGAGGAGTATCCCTATCAATAATTATCTAGGAAAGGGCGATATTCTATATATGGAAAAAACTCCCGATAGGAAATATTTGGATTGGAAAATTATCAATTTTGATCTTAGACAAAAAGTCGATATTGAGGCCTGGATCACGACCGATGCCAATAGTAATCAAAATACTCAGATTGTTACTAATAATTATCAAATAATTGATAAAAAAAATATTTTTTATCTTATGATTCCAGAAATGAATTTACCAAACTCTCCAAAAGTCTTTTTTGATTGGATGGGGATGAATGAAAAAATACTAAAGCGTCCCATATTGAATCTGGAACTTTGGTTCTTCCCAGAATTTTTGTTACTTTATAATACATATAAAACGAAATCTTGGTTTATACCAAGCAAATTACTTCTTTTAAATTTGAATCGAAATGAAAATAGTAATGAAAATCAAAAGATTAATGAAAAGCAAAAGGGAAGTTTTTTGATACCATCGAATAAAAAAATAAAGAATCGAAATCAAGAAGAAAAAAAAACCACAAGACAAGGGGATCTTGGATCCGTTCTTTCAAACCAACAAAAAGATATTGAAGAAGATTATGCGAGATCGGACATGAAAAAAGGTAAAAAGAAAAAACAATACAAAAGTAACACGGAAGCAGAACTAGATTTGTTCCTGAAACGTTATTTGCTTTTTCAATTGAGATGGGACGATACTTTGAATCAAAGAATGATCAATAATATTAAGGTATATTGTTTCCTGCTTAGACTAATAGATCCAAGAAAAATTTCTATATCCTCGATTCAAAGGGGAGAAATGAGTTTGGATATAATGCTGATTCAGAAGAATTTAACTCTTCCAGAATTGATGAAAAGGGGAATATTGATTATCGAACCCATTCGTCTGTCTGTAAAAAACGACGGACAGTTTATTATGTATCAAACCATCGGTATTTTGTTGGTTCATAAGAGTAAGCACCAAACTAATCAAAGATACCGAGAGCAAAGATATGTTGCTAAGAATAATTTTGATGAATCTATTCCACCACATGAAAAAATAACAAGAAATAGAGACAAAAATCATTTGGATTTGCTTGTTCCTGAAAATATTTTCTCATTTAGGCGTCGTAGAAAATTAAGAATTCTAATTTGTTTCAATTCAAAGAATAGGAATGATGTAGATAGAAATCCTGTATTTTGCAACGAAAATAATAGCAGCCAAGTTCTAGGTGACAGTAATAACCTTGATAGAGAGACAAATCAATTAATGAAATTGAAGTTCTTTCTTTGGCCTAATTATCGATTAGAAGATTTAGCTTGTATGAATCGCTATTGGTTTGATACCAATAATGGCAGTCGTTTCAGTATGTTAAGGATACATTTGTATCCACGATTGAAAATTCGTTGATAGTACATTTTTCCTATATATCCTCTACTATTACTATATAGGATATATGAAAGCAAATAAATACACACATCACACGTCCTGTCTTACATTTCATTCTAAATATCCAATACTAAATGAATAATGTATCAATTCGATCTAGAAATGAATCAACAGAACCCTCTTCATTTTAGGTCTAAATTCTTCGCTTTTGTGAATACGAAAATGTGCCAATCCTTTTCTCTCCCTATCTAAATCTAATTTTCAATTGGATTGATTCATTTGAATTGATAAAATTAGGAGTTCATAAAGAAATTGGAATTAGATTATTGTATATACCACATTAAAATGAATGACATTATTATTACTGATCGGTAAAATCCATATCTGTAAAAAGGGAGAGGAGGCTTTTTTTTATGGTAAGAAATTCATTCATTTCGGTTATTTCTCAAAAAGAAAATGAAGAAAACAGAGGGTCTGTTGAATTTCAAGTATTCAGTTTCACCACTAAGATAAGGAGACTTACTTCACATTTGGAATTGCACAAAAAAGACTATTCATCTCAGAGAGGTTTGCGAAAAATTTTGGGAAAACGTCAACGATTACTGGCTTATTTGTCAAAAAAAAATAGAGTACGTTATAAAGAATTAATTGATCGGTTGGATATTCGAGAGACAAAAACTCGTTAATTTAAAGAGTGATATCATTTGAACTTATGCGTTTCAATTTTGATGAACTTCTTTTTACTTTCAGCAATTCATGGAAGAATGACTCGGTAAAAAACTTATGATTGCACCAACTACAAGAAAAGACCTCATGATAGTCAATATGGGTCCTCACCACCCATCAATGCATGGTGTTCTTCGACTTATCGTTACTCTCGATGGTGAAGATGTTATTGATTGTGAACCAATATTGGGTTATTTACACAGAGGAATGGAGAAAATTGCGGAAAACCGAACAATTATACAATATTTGCCTTATGTAACACGTTGGGATTATTTAGCTACTATGTTCACAGAAGCAATAACCGTAAATGGACCCGAACAACTAGGCAATATTCAAGTACCTAAAAGGGCTAGCTATATCAGAGCCATTATGTTGGAGTTGAGTCGTATAGCTTCCCATTTGTTATGGCTTGGTCCTTTTATGGCAGATATTGGGGCACAGACCCCTTTCTTCTATATTTTTCGAGAACGGGAATTGATATATGACCTATTCGAAGCTGCCACCGGTATGCGAATGATGCATAATTATTTTCGTATCGGAGGAATAGCTGCTGATCTACCTCATGGATGGATAGATAAATGTTTGGATTTTTGCGATTATTTTTTAACAGGAGTTGCTGAATATCAAAAGCTTATTACACGGAATCCTATTTTTTTAGAACGAGTTGAGGGCGTAGGCATTATTGGAGGAGAAGAAGCACTAAATTGGGGTTTATCAGGACCAATGCTACGAGCTTCCGGAATACAATGGGACCTTCGTAAAGTTGATCATTATGAGTGTTACGACGAATTTGATTGGGAGGTTCAATGGCAAAAAGAAGGGGATTCATTAGCTCGTTATTTAGTACGAATCAGTGAAATGACAGAATCCATAAAAATTATCCAACAGGCTCTGGAAGGAATTCCAGGGGGGCCCTTTGAGAATTTAGAAATCCGACGCTTTGATAGAGTAAAAGATACTGAATGGAATGATTTTGAATATCGATTTATTAGTAAAAAACCTTCTCCAACTTTTGAATTGTCCAAACAAGAACTTTATGTAAGAGTAGAAGCACCAAAAGGAGAATTGGGAATTTTTCTGATAGGAGATCAGAGTGTTTTTCCTTGGAGATGGAAAATTCGCCCACCGGGTTTTATCAACTTGCAAATTCTGCCTCAGTTAGTTAAAAGAATGAAATTGGCTGATATTATGACGATACTAGGTAGTATAGATATCATTATGGGAGAAGTTGATCGTTGAAATGATAATTGATAATACAACAGAACTACAAGCCATCCATTCGTTTTCCAGATTGGAATTCTTAAAAGAAGTCTATGGGATCATATGGGTGCTTGTCCCTATTTTGACTCTTGTCTTAGGAATCACACTAGGTGTACTAGTAATTGTTTGGTTAGAAAGAGAAATATCTGCAGGGATACAACAACGTATTGGACCTGAATACGCCGGCCCCTTGGGAATTCTTCAAGCTCTAGCAGATGGGGTAAAACTACTTTTCAAAGAGAATCTTTTTCCATCTAGAGGGGATACTCGTTTATTCAGTATCGGACCATCCATAGCAGTCATATCCATTTTACTAAGTTATTCAGTAATTCCTTTTGGTTATCGCCTTATTCTAGCCGATCTTAGTATTGGTGTTTTTTTATGGATCGCTGTTTCAAGTCTTGCTCCCGTTGGACTTCTTATGTCGGGATATGGATCAAATAATAAATATTCCTTTTTAGGTGGTTTAAGAGCTGCTGCTCAATCAATTAGTTATGAAATACCATTAACTCTATGTGTATTATCAATATCTCTACGTGTGATTCGGTGAGACATAAAATTTCCCCTATTTCTTTTCTTTCTAGTAAGAAAGTTAAATGAGTTTAATATATATATTTTATTTTTTTATTCAGAATTCGGGTTGATGAACTAAACCAGATAGTTATATGAGTGAAATAAAACGGCTTTTGAATTTGCAGTTAAAGGGATTGAATCTCATTTCCTATGTACAAGAATGAAATGAAAGTAAATATAAGCAAAGCAGTCGAGACTGTTTACCCCAAGATTGGTTGATTAGGCATCATGGCTTGAAACGGGTTCAAAAGATCAACTGTATGGAGTTTTTACTATCTATTAACATAGATGTATTACCATAATGGAAGGTTAACAAAAATGAGTGGATGGTTA